GCTACACATCTTCTCGTTGTTTCCTGGGCCTCTAGTGAGTTACAGACAGAGTTCGAAAAGGTCAAATCTTTGATGATGAAATCATCTATCAGTGGGGTGGAAAAACTGCTGGATAGGTATCCTACATCTGCACCGAATTCTTTCTGGGATATCTTTCTATCTGCTCTGCAACTATTAGTATATTCTCTAGAAGAAATATGCGGCAACATGCTTGGTCTCGCTGATGGGGTCAAATCAATACGTTCTAAGAAGAATAATATCAATCTCATCGATATCATCATCGGTCGCATACCAAATCCCATCAATCGAATCACTTTTTCGAGAAATACGAGACATCTAAGGCATACAAGTAAAGAAATCTTTTCATTCATAAGAACAGCGAAGGGGCGTTGGATTCATGATAAAGAGGGGGCAATTGAAGGCTGGATCTGGAGCAGTGATTCGATTGAGGAGGAAGAAAAACAATACTTGAGTCAGTTCTCCGTCTTAATGACAGAAAAAGAAAAAAGGATTGATCAAATTCTATGGAATCTGACTCATAGTAATCCTTTATCAAAGGATTACTTGGAGAATCAAGAAACACCGGGAGAAATTTACTTACGACACTTAGTTGACATTCAGAACAAGTCTCTATTGAATTATGAGTTCAATACATCCTGTTTAGCAGAAAGACGGGTATTCCTTGCTCATTATCAGACAATCACTTCTTCCCAAACTTGGCCTGGGACTAATCCTTTGGATTTTCCATCTGAGGAAGAAAAACCCTTTTCGCTCCGGTTAACCTTAGCCCCCTCTAGGGGGATTTTAGTGATCGGTACTAGAAGAACTGGACGAGACTATTTGGTCAAATACCTAGCGACAAACTCCTGTGTTCCTTTCATTAAGGTATTGCTGCACAAGCACCTGGATTTCAAGCCTTTTGATCAGAAGCCGTTCGATATTGATGATGATAGTGATGACGACGGGCCTTTCTGGTGGAGTAGCATTTTGGATCTTTTTGAGCCTAGTGAAAGTCAGATGTTGAATACTGGTGTCGATCTCGATAGTGACCCTGATCCGGAGCCGGGGCCGGAACTAGAACCATCTGAGATGGATGCGGAAATTTTGCATCTTATGCATATGGGTATGGAGATGCCGGACAGAGACATTTTTATCACCCTCCAATTGCACTTAGCAAAAGTAATGTCTCCTTGCATAATATGGATTCCAAACATTCATCATATGGATATGAAGTGGTGGGATTCCACATCCCTCGGTGTATTACTGAACTATCTCTCTGAAGGATGTTCCACTAGCAATACTATTGTTATTGCTTCGACTCATATTCCCCAGAAAGTGGATCCCGCTCTAATAGCTCCGGATAAATTCAATACGTGCCTTAAGATACGAAGGCTTCTTATTACAGACCAACGAAAGCACCTTTCCACTCTTTCATATACTAGGGGATTTCACTTGGAAAAGAACATGTTCGATACTAACGGATCCGAGTCCATAACCCTGTGTCCCCATCCAAGAGAGCTTGCAGCACTTACCAATGGGGCCCTATCGATTAGTATTTCACAGGGGAAATCAATTATAGACCCCGATACAATTAGATTCGCTCTTCATAGACAAACTTGGGAGTTGCGAGCCGAGGTAACACCGGCTAGGGATCAGGGGATGCTTTTCTATCAGATAGGAAGGGCTGTAGCACAAGGTGTACTTCTAAATTGCCCCACAGATCCTATATCTATCTATCTGAAGCTGTACTTATGTGAGGAAACGGATCCTTATTTGTACCGATGCTACTTCGAAATTGGAAGGAGCGTGAAGAAATTAACGATACTTCTTTATCTTTTGAGTTGTTCTGCCGGACCGGTCGCTCGAGATCTTTGGTATGTACCCCGACCCGATGAAAATCAAAAAGACATGATGCCGTTTTATCCACTCGTTCAGAGTGAGTGGGATCTAGTTCATGGCCTATTAGAAATAGAAGGCGCTCTGATGGCATCTTCACCGACAGAGAAAGATTGCAGTCCGTTTGATAATGATCGAGTTCCATTTCTTCTTCGGCCCGAACCAAGGGATCCCTCAGAGATATATTGGGATCCGAACTGTGTCGATCCAGACGACACGGAGGTGGAAGACGATGACTTTGACCTGAAAGGGATAGAGGAGGCGGGAGTCGAGCACATACTTTGGGCTCCTAGAATATGGCGCCCTTGGGGCTTGCTATTTGATACTCTCGAAAAGTCCTATAAATTGGCACTCGGATTCGGAATTTCCGAGTGGTCATTTCAGCACGAGCCCCGTTTTGATGAAGATGCTCCGTATGATTATGATAAAGAGGATGATTCGGATGAGGAGCCTGATTCTGATGAAGAGGATGAGTATGATATTCCTTTTGATTTTAAGTATGATGATTATGATAAAGATGAAGATGAAGATAAAGGGGAACAGTCTGATGGAGATGATTTTGGTTTTGATTTTGAGTCTGAGGATGAGTCTGATGAAGAGGATA